AAAAATAGGATTCCGGGTAATAAGTTTTTGATACTCAGCAAGCCCTGTTAAAAAATAATCGCAAAAATCCAAACATTTATCTATCCAGCCATAGGGTAGATCGGCAGCCACTCCTCCAATACGAAAATAATTATGCATCATTCGCATACCAGTGGCAGCTTCGAATAGGTCATATATCAATTCTCTTTCTCGAAAAATATAGAAGAAAGGGGTCTGCGCACCAATATCCGCCATAAAAGGACCGAGCCATAACAAATGAGAAGCTATCCGACTCAACTCCAACATAATGACTCTGATATAGCTAGCCCTTTTAGGTACTTGAATATTGCCTAATTGTTCGGGTCCATTTATGGTTATTGCTTCTGTGAACATAGTAGCTAAATAATCCCAACGTGTTACATAAGGCAAATATTGTATAATTGTTCGGTTTTCTGCAATTTTCTCCATCCCTCTATGTAAATAACCCAATATTGGTTCGCAGTCGACAACATCTTCACCATCTAGAGTAACGATGAGTCGAAGAACACCGTGCATTGATGGGTGCTGAGGCCCCATATTGACTATCATGAGGTCTTTTCTTGTAGTTGGTGCAGTCATAAGTTTTTTACCGATTCATTCTTCCATGAATTACTGAAAGTGAAAAGAAGTTCATCAAAATTTAATCGAAACATAAAACATATAAGTGAAAATGAAATGACTCTTCAAATTAATCAAATTAACGAGTTTTTGTCTCTCGAATGTCCAACTGATTAATTAATTCTTTATAACGTACTCTATTTTTTTTTGCCAAATAAGCTAGCAGTCGTTGACGTTTTCCCAAAATTTTCTTCAAACCTCTCTGAGATAAATAGTCTTTTTTGTGCAATTCCAAATGTGAAGTAAGTCTTCGTATCTTATTGGTAAAATTGAATACTTGAAATTCAACAGATCCTCTCTTTTCTTCTTGAGAAATAACTGAAATGACAGAATTTTTTACCATAAACGAATTTCCCCTTTCTTTATTTTACAGATATGGATTTTATCGAATTTTAGCGATCAGTAATAATAATGCCAGTAATTTGAACGTGTTATATAGACTTAATTTCTTTATGAACCCCTAATTTTATCAATTCCAATAAATTAATCAATTTTTAAATTTGATTCATATAGGAATTCAAAAAGGTGGTAGGTACGTTTTTTTCATTCACAAAAGCGAATAATTTAAACCTAAAATGAAAAAGATTCTGTTGATTCATTTCTAGATCTAATTGATACCTTATTGATTTAGTATTGTCTATTCGAATTAGATTCGAATGAGATATAAGACAAGGCATGTGTGCATTTGTTTGCTTTCAGATACTCTATACGAGACAGGGTATATAGTACTATCAATTAATTTTCAATCGTGGATACATATGTATTCTTAAGATACTGAAACGACTACCATTATTGGTATCAAACCAATAACGATTCATACAAGCTAAATCTTCTAATCGATAATTAGGCCAAATAAAGAACTTAAATTTAATTAATTCATTTTTCTCTTTATAAAGAGGTTTCCTTTCATCCAAAAATTGACTCCAGTTTTTTACATTGGTTTCGTTGCAAAATACTGAATTTCTATCGACGCCATTCCAATTCAAAGAATTAAAAAAACTTTGAATTCTCAATTCTCTACGACGTCTAGACCATAAAATATTTTCAGGAACAAGCAAATCAAAATGATTTTTGTCTGTATTTATTCTTTGAGTTTGAGGTTGCAGAATTAATTCATCAAAATTCTTTTTATCAACATATCTTTGTTCTCGGTATCTTTGATTAGTTTGGTGTTTACTTTTATGAACCAATGAAAGACCTATAGTTTGATACATAATAAATTGTCCATTATTTTTTACAGACAACCTAATAGGTTCGATAATAAATAACCCCCTCTTCATCAATTCTGCAAGAGTAAAATTCGCCCGAATCAGCATTATATCCAAACTCATTTCTCCCCTTTGAATTGACGATATAGTAATTTTGTTTGGATTTATCAGTCGAAGCAGGAAACAATATACCTTGATATTTTCCATCATTCTTTTACTCATACTCAAGTTCCATTTCAATTGAAAAAGCAAATAACGTTTCAAGAACAAATCTAGTTCTGCTTCCGTGTTGCTTTTGTATTGTTTTGTCTTTTTATTTGTGTTTGATTCCGCGTAATCTTTTTCAAGATCGTTTTGATGTTTTGAGAAAACAGGAATCATATTTCCTTTGTTTTCTATATCTGATCCACGCTCTCTTTTTCCTTGACTTGCGGGTTCTTTTACTTCTTGAATTCGATTCTTTATTTTTTTATTTGATTTTGATGGTATAAACAAGTTTTGTTTTTGGTTTTTATTTTGACTAACATTTTCATTTTCATTTGTATTCAAATTTAAAAGAAGTAATTTGCTTGGTATAATCCACGGTTTTATTTTATATACATAATAAAGTAGTACATATTTTGGTAATAAACAAAATTCCCGATAAAATATGGGACGATTAAATATTTTTTCATTCATTCCCATCCAATCAAAAAAGACTTTTTTCGAATTTTTTTTAGTTTTTTCTGGATTTTGATGAGTTGTAAGATAAAAAAGGCCTTTTTTATCAATTTTATCAATTATTTTATATTGATAATTATTAATACCAATTTGAATATTTGGATTACTGTTGGTATCGATCTTAACCCAAGCCTCAATATCTCTTTTTTGTCTAACATAAAAATGGATAATTTTCCAATCAAAATATTTTCTATCGAACTTTCTTTCTATATCTATAATATTGCCCTTTCTTAGATAATTATTGATATGAAGATTGACGTGCATATCAAAAAGGTTGTGTTTGGACGTGTTGGAATTATAAGAAATTTTGAAGTTCTTATTTACTTGAAAGGATAATCTAGAAATAAATGAGTCACTTTTATTTTCATAATTAATCGATTTATATGATAAAAGATCATATCTATAACATTTTTTAAAATTATCTTTTTGGTTTGATAATGAATAAAGTTCAGAATCATTTTCTTTTTTGTAATGAATTAATTGGTCTTTTTCATATGAATTCCATTTGTTTAAGTTTCTATTTTTATTTTGAACCATACAACTTTGATTAACCCTAGTTCGCCATTTTTTTGGCATTAATCTAGACCATCTAATCTTAGATAAATCGTATTGATAATGCCCTCTTAACCAGTTTTTCCATTGATTGATTCTATAACTCTGAAGTTTCTTATGTTTTAATTCAGAATGAAATATTCCTAGTGTTTTAAAATAGTCCTTTATTTTAGTCTTAAGGAAAAAAGACGTTCTGTTATATTGAAGAACAGATCTAAATTTAGACAAATTAATAACTTGGGTTTGTGATAATTTGTAAAATACATATGCTTGTGACAAGTAGGATAAATCAAAAAAAATATGTGAATTTTTCTTACTAATATTATAAAGTGACTTTTTTATAGTCGAAATAAAGGTAAAGTTAATTTTTTCTTGATTTATTTCATTATTGGAAATGTATTTCTTAATCAATTTGTTTGTTGATTCAAGAAAGAGTTGTTTATGTTTATTAATTCTGGGAATATTAATGATAGATAAAAATAGATCGATGTATAATCTTTGAATGAATAATTTTATAAAATAATGGAATTTCCATATTAATTGAGTATTTCTTATTTTTAATATTTGGAAAATATTTTTTGGCGATTTTAATTTTTTAATATTATTTGTTTTATTAGGACTAATGTCTATTTCTGTAGTTATTTTCTTTTTATCTTTTTTAATTCTTTCTATTTGATTTTTTATTGTACTTGTTTTATCAGTCAAATCCTTCATTTTCGTTTCTATCAATGAAGAATTTGCCCAATTTCCAGATTCAGTTTGACTAAATGATTTGTTAATTAGTTGATTACTAATTAGATAATCGTTTTCTTTGTTCGTTTCATTCGATTCAGATATTTCTTTGAGTCTAAATAATACAATTGGATTTAATTTTAAAAGTTCTTCTTTTATTTTTTTTAGAAATAGAATACTTTTGCTAAGCCTTTTTTTGGTTTCTTTTGAAACTCTTCGAAATATTTTTGTTTTTCCTTTTAATTTTAAAACTTTTAATTTTCCTTTTAAAACTTTTAGAGTTAAAAAATATTTATTTTTTAATTTTCCAATTTTTTTTTCGAGTTCCTTAAAAATGGGCTCAAAAAAGGAAGGGCGCTTTCGGGGAGAACCAAAGGGAAGTTCTGTTTCCATTCCCCAAACTGTTAAAAAACAAAAATCATCTTTTTGTTTTTTATTTTTCATTAGCTCTCCACGGGAGGGGTACAGTTTAGATATATGCCAAGGTTTCAGACAAAAAGGAAATAAAATTTTGATCTGAATCCCATCTGTCAACCAATTTTTTGGAAATTCTGTTTCTGATAATTGAACACCATTATAAGTACATTTAATCTGCATTTCGTTATTCCATTCCTGCAAATCTTCAGACCATTCAGGAAGTTGGAAGAATAACATACGTCCGAGATTTTTGGCTATTATCAATGAAGGTAATAGAATATATTTTCGAAGAATTGATTGAGTTATTAACATGTAACCTCTTATTATTTGCGCAAAAGGAATGCTATCCCAGGCTTCTGCTATCGCTATCCGTTCTTTTTCCTTTATTTTCTTCTCCTTTTTTTTTTCCTTTTCTTTTTTCTCTTCTCTTTTTGTTTGTTCTTCTATAGACTCTAGAATTCTTAATTCTCCCTCTTTACCTGTCCAATTTCGAAAAATTTGTTTAATCAGTCCTTTAATTTGTTTAATCAGTCCTTTAATTTGTTTAATCAGTACTTTAATTTGTTTAATCAGTCCTGAGATATCAAAAGAAAAAAGACGGGGGGGGGTTATTCTGTCGACAAAAAGTGGGGAATGCGCATTTGCTTGAAATAGTTTCCAAGTAGCTGTTTTTCGCCTTTGAGCCCGCATAGAGCCTTTAATTATACCTCGCCGAAAATCTGATTGTTGCGAATA